GTGGTATAGATGATAATTGCGGAAACGATATTAATAATGATTAGGATGATGATAGTGGGGTATGAGCATGATGTGATGTTATGAATGATAAGGGTGATTTTTCATAATACTCATAGAATGAGAATAATAAGGTATATTAATAATAAAGTGCAGAGTACTGCAAGGTGCATTAGTTTTTCAAAGGGAAAGTAATATAATGGGAATTTGAGGTACAGGCCGAGAATGGCGTAGGTTATACATTCTTTTAGTAGAAGGGCGCCCTGGTAGATAATACAGTATAAAATTACGGTAAGGTGAGTAGCATAAAAAAGAAGTTTAAGAATGAATGACATCATTATATTATAAGAATAAGAATGTAAGAAATTTATTTTTTAGTAGAAGGGCGCCCTGGTAGATAATACAGTATAAAATTACGGTAAGGTGAGTAGCATAAAAAAGAAGTTTAAGAATGAATGACATCATTATATTATAAGAATAAGAATGTAAGAAATTTATTTTTTTAGTAGAAGGGCGCCCTGGTAGATAATACAGTATAAAATTACGGTAAGGTGAGTAGCATAAAAAAGAAGTTTAAGAATGAATGACATCATTATATTATAAGAATAAGAATGTAAGAAATTTATTTTTTAGTAGAAGGGCGCCCTGGTAGATAATACAGTATAAAATTACGGTAAGGTGAGTAGCATAAAAAAGAAGTTTAAGAATGAATGACATCATTATATTATAAGAATAAGAATGTAAGAAATTTATTTTTTAGTAGAAGGGCGCCCTGGTAGATAATACAGTATAAAATTACGGTAAGGTGAGTAGCATAAAAAAGAAGTTTAAGAATGAATGACATCATTATATTATAAGAATAAGAATGTAAGAAATTTATTTTTTAGTAGAAGGGCGCCCTGGTAGATAATACAGTATAAAATTACGGTAAGGTGAGTAGCATAAAAAAGAAGTTTAAGAATGAATGACATCATTATATTATAAGAATAAGAATGTAAGAAATTTATTTTTTAGTAGAAGGGCGCCCTGGTAGATAATACAGTATAAAATTACGGTAAGGTGAGTAGCATAAAAAAGAAGTTTAAGAATGAATGACATCATTATATTATAAGAATAAGAATGTAAGAAATTTATTTTTTTAGTAGAAGGGCGCCCTGGTAGATAATACAGTATAAAATTACGGTAAGGTGAGTAGCATAAAAAAGAAGTTTAAGAATGAATGACATCATTATATTATAAGAATAAGAATGTAAGAAATTTATTTTTTTAGTAGAAGGGCGCCCTGGTAGATAATACAGTATAAAATTACGGTAAGGTGAGTAGCATAAAAAAGAAGTTTAAGAATGAATGACATCATTATATTATAAGAATAAGAATGTAAGAAATTTATTTTTTTAGTAGAAGGGCGCCCTGGTAGATAATACAGTATAAAATTACGGTAAGGTGAGTAGCATAAAAAAGAAGTTTAAGAATGAATGACATCATTATATTATAAGAATAAGAATGTAAGAAATTTATTTTTTAGTAGAAGGGCGCCCTGGTAGATAATACAGTATAAAATTACGGTAAGGTGAGTAGCATAAAAAAGAAGTTTAAGAATGAATGACATCATTATATTATAAGAATAAGAATGTAAGAAATTTATTTTTTTAGTAGAAGGGCGCCCTGGTAGATAATACAGTATAAAATTACGGTAAGGTGAGTAGCATAAAAAAGAAGTTTAAGAATGAATGACATCATTATATTATAAGAATAAGAATGTAAGAAATTTATTTTTTTAGTAGAAGGGCGCCCTGGTAGATAATACAGTATAAAATTACGGTAAGGTGAGTAGCATAAAAAAGAAGTTTAAGAATGAATGACATCATTATATTATAAGAATAAGAATGTAAGAAATTTATTTTTTTAGTAGAAGGGCGCCCTGGTAGATAATACAGTATAAAATTACGGTAAGGTGAGTAGCATAAAAAAGAAGTTTAAGAATGAATGACATCATTATATTATAAGAATAAGAATGTAAGAAATTTATTTTTTTAGTAGAAGGGCGCCCTGGTAGATAATACAGTATAAAATTACGGTAAGGTGAGTAGCATAAAAAAGAAGTTTAAGAATGAATGACATCATTATATTATAAGAATAAGAATGTAAGAAATTTATTTTTTTAGTAGAAGGGCGCCCTGGTAGATAATACAGTATAAAATTACGGTAAGGTGAGTAGCATAAAAAAGAAGTTTAAGAATGAATGACATCATTATATTATAAGAATAAGAATGTAAGAAATTTATTTTTTAGTAGAAGGGCGCCCTGGTAGATAATACAGTATAAAATTACGGTAAGGTGAGTAGCATAAAAAAGAAGTTTAAGAATGAATGACATCATTATATTATAGGAATAAGAATGTAAGAAATTTATTTTTTTAGTAGAAGGGCGCCCTGGTAGATAATACAGTATAAAATTACGGTAAGGTGAGTAGCATAAAAAAGAAGTTTAAGAATGAATGACATCATTATATTATAAGAATAAGAATGTAAGAAATTTATTTTTTTAGTAGAAGGGCGCCCTGGTAGATAATACAGTATAAAATTACGGTAAGGTGAGTAGCATAAAAAAGAAGTTTAAGAATGAATGACATCATTATATTATAAGAATAAGAATGTAAGAAATTTATTTTTTTAGTAGAAGGGCGCCCTGGTAGATAATACAGTATAAAATTACGGTAAGGTGAGTAGCATAAAAAAGAAGTTTAAGAATGAATGACATCATTATATTATAAGAATAAGAATGTATTGTATAGGCTGGGAAGTGGAAAGAGGTTAATATTGTACTGATTAAGGTTATTTAGTGTCTGGATACTTGTTTTCACGTTGTATCATCATGACTAGCATTTATGTCGGTTTAGTTGTTCTCGGATTTTGGGGTTTGACGAGAAGTAAGCAACTATTCAGGTTAATGTTAGTTTTAATGGGGGGGGGGGGGGGGTTTAGGTTAAAAATATATGTTGTTAAGATTAAGATTAAGATTAAGATTAAGATTAAGATTAAGGTTAAGGTTAAGGTTAAGGTTAAGATTAAGATTAAGATTAAGATTAAGATTAAGATTTAGGTTAAGATTTAGTATCGTAGATTTTTATAAAATAATATGTCTTACAAGCATTAATTAAATAATACCATATCAATATTTTGCAAGACCAATCAACTTGAACGTAAGTCCAGTTTCACTTAGTTGGCAGGTATCAGGTATGCGGGCCTGAAGACAGAAAGAGAAAAAGAGAACTACTATATGCATTTAAGAGCAAAGTATGCCAGGTTATAAATTTAATGTATAGAACACATTTAACCAGAGGCCTTTTAAAGATAAATGAATGAACTTCACCAATATCATGTGCCTGAAAAAACAACCAGAGGCCAGAATAGATCAGTTATGTACGCCATCATTACAATGGGCCTGAAACTGGTAATTTAGTATCTTACTTACAAGGGTTGCTTATTTCTCGTGATTAGGTAGATTAAGAAATAACCCAATACTGTGACCACATTCATGGTGTTAAACAGGAATTTAAGTTTATGTCCTTAAACCATTAATTCAATATTACCTGAATAATTTTTATACCTCAAGAATTTATATTATAACCTTATTTAATATGTCTTTAATAAAATTAAGCAGTAATATTACTGGTGATATGCTAGTGGTAAAAAAATGTATGTACTATAATACATAGGGAGGACATATGGAAATTTCTCTGTTGGGCACGGGAGAGGTGTTAAGTGTGTCTATCAGAAGATAGTTTAATGAAAATCCCGGCTTTGGGGGTCGGGGATGAGGGTTTGAGTCTTTCTCTTTTGATTATTCTAGGAAAGTTGTGGTTTTCAATCTTTGGTTTACAAGACCAATGCTTTGTATTAAGCTACTAGAATATTTTAAGTATAATGTTTTGTTTTCGATTATTCCTGCTGCAGGTATGAGGATGAGAAGGATTGTGAAGTATAAGATGGAGGCTACTTGGCCGATGGTGATGAATGGGTTTTCTACTGGTTGGCTTCCAATTCATGTGAGAATTAACAGGTTGGCTGTTAAGCATCAGAAAAGGGTCTGGTTTAAGGGTCGAAATATAGTTGAGCGTTGTTTTGATGTGTGGAGGGTTGGTATTAGGAGTAATGCTAGAATGGAGAATAAGAGGGCGAGAACACCTCCAAGTTTGTTAGGGATAGATCGTAAGATTGCGTAGGCAAATAAGAAGTATCATTCTGGTTTGATGTGGGGGGGGGTTGATAGAGGGTTGGCAGGTGTAAAGTTGTCAGGGTCTCCTAGGAGGTTTGGGGAGAATAGTGTTAGGGCTAGTAGGGTGGTTAGTATTAAGATTAGTCCCAGTAGGTCTTTGTAGGAGAAGTATGGGTGAAATGGAATTTTGTCAGTGTCTGAGTTTAATCCTGTTGGGTTGTTTGATCCGGTTTCATGTAGGAAGAGTAAGTGTACTATAGCCAACCCAATAGTAGCAAATGGTAGTAGGAAGTGGAGGGTGAAGAATCGGGTTAGGGTAGCGTTGTCTACTGAGAAGCCACCTCAGATTCATTGTACTAAGGTGTTGCCGATGTAAGGGGTGGCTGAGAGTAAATTAGTGATGACTGTAGCTCCTCAGAATGATATTTGCCCTCAGGGTAGGACGTAACCTATGAATGCGGTGGCTATAATTAGGAGTAGTAGGACAACTCCTGTGTTTCATGTTTCTTTGTACAGGTATGAGCCATAGTAAAGTCCTCGGCCAATATGAAGGTAGATGCATATAAAGAAGATGGAGGCTCCATTGGCGTGTATGTTTCGGATAAGTCATCCATATTGTACATCTCGGGTGATATGGGCTACTGATGAAAATGCTAGCGAGATGTTTGGTGAGTAATGTATTGCTAGGAAGATTCCGGTAATAATTTGTAGGATTAGGCAGATGCCTAGTAGTGATCCGAAGTTTCATCAAGCGGAGATATTGGAGGGGCTTGGTAGATCAATGAATGAGTTGTTAATGATTTTTATTATTGGGTGAGTTTTTCGTAGATTTATAGTCATTAATATTTTTGTAGTTGAATACAACGGTGGTTTTTCGGACCATAGGTCTTGGTTGAATCCAGGCAAGAATTATGGTATATTTTATATTTTTGTTTGGGTTTTGCTTTGTTTTTTGGATGGTTGGTGTTTCTTGTAGTTCTTCCCCTTATTATGGGGTATTTAGTTTGGTTTTAGGTTCGGCTTTTGGATGTGGAATGTTGGTTGGGATGGGTGGATCTTTTGTCTCTTTGGTCTTGTTTTTGATTTATTTGGGTGGGATGATAGTTATTTTTGCATATTCATGTGCGTTGGCAGCGGAGCCTTATCCTGGGAGCTGGGGAACTTTGGATGTGGTTGTTTATGGGTTATGTTATTTAATTTGTGTTTTGTGGTTAATGTTAACAGATTATTCTTGGTGGGGTATAGAGGATTTTGGTAATAGTACTGTTGATGCTGATGGGTTGTTTGTTATTCGTTTGGATTTTAGTGGGGTTTCATGGTTTTATGGTTTTGGTGGTGGTATGCTTTTAATTGCTGGTTGAGGATTGTTGTTAACATTATTTGTTGTGTTGGAGTTGGTTTATGGACTTTCTCGTGTAGTGCTTCGTGCAATTAGGGTAAAGTAGTTAATAGTAGTAGTATAATTGATAGGATGAATGAGGTTATGTAGATTTTAATAAGTCCTTTTTGTGATGAGGAGATGAGTGTGATTATGGTGATTTGTGGTTTAATTAGACCTTTTGGGCCGATATTTTCATATCAGGACATGTCGATTAGGTTAATTGCAATGTTTTGGCTGAATTTTAGGTTGGTTATTGGGAGTAGGCGATGGGTGAGGATGTTGAAGTAGGCTAATGAATTAGAGAAGTTGTGGGTGTTAGAGGGTTTTTTTGTTATCTTGTTAGTTATTGTTGTTAGTTCTAGGGCTGTAAGAAGTCCTAGAGCTGTTACTATTAGTGCTGTAATTTTAATATAGGTTGGTATTGTTGTTGGGGTAGTTTTTAGTGGTATAGTGTTTAGTGAGATAATTAGTCCGGCGATAATGCTGCCTACAGCTAGGCGAGTAATTGGGTTGATGATTATTGGGTTATTTTCATTTAGTAATGTTGTGGGGTGATATCGGGGGAGCCCTGTTTGTACGAATGTTATAATTCGTAAGCTGTAGATGGCAGTAAATGAGGTTGCAGTCAGTGTTAGGAATAGGGCTCAGGCGTTTAGATATGATGTATTTATGGTTTCAATAATAGTGTCTTTGGAGTAAAATCCGGTTATAAATGGTATACCAATGAGTGCTATGCTGCCGATGGTTAAACATGAAGAGGTAATTGGTAGGGATTTGTGTAGTCCTCCTATTTTTCGAATGTCTTGTTCATCATTAAGGTTGTGGATAATGGAGCCGGAACACAGGAATAGTATAGCTTTGAAGAATGCGTGTATTGAGATGTGTAGAAAGGCTAGTTGTGGTTGGTTTAGGCCGATAGTTACTATTATAAGGCCTAGTTGGCTTGATGTGGAGAAGGCAATAATTTTCTTAATATCATTTTGGGTTAAGGCGCAGAATGCTGTGAATAAAGTAGTGATTGCTCCTAGACATAGGCAGATCGTTAGGGCTAAGTTGTTTGTGATTAGGATGGAGTGTACTCGAATGAGTAGAAAGATGCCTGCTACAACCATAGTGCTGGAGTGTAGTAGTGCTGAGACTGGGGTTGGACCTTCTATGGCTGCTGGCAGTCATGGATGGAGGCCGAATTGAGCTGATTTTCCCGTTGCGGCTAGGATAAGGCCAAGAAGTGGGAGTAGTGGGGTTGGGTTAGTATTGGTAATAATGGATATTTGTTGTAGTTCTCAGGTGTTTGTGTTTATTGCTAGTCATGATATGCTGAGAATTAGTCCGATGTCACCTATGCGGTTATAAATAATGGCTTGTAAGGCTGATGAATTTGCTTCTGCTCGCCCCCGTCATCATCCGATTAGTAGGAAGGATATGATTCCTACCCCTTCTCAGCCGACTAAGAATTGGAATATGTTGTTGGCTGTTACTAGGATTATTATGGCTACTAGGAAGATTAATAGGTACTTGAAAAATATTGTGATATGTGGGTCCGTGGATATATATCAGTGGGTGAACTCTAAGATGGATCATGTGACATATAAGGCAACTGGTATAAATATTATTGAGTATTGGTCGAATTTGAAGCTTATGTTAATATTAAATGTGGATGTGTGTGATCAGTTGAGGTTGGTGATAATTGATTCGATGTCTAGAGAGATGAATATGATTAGTGGAATTAAGGTGGTGAAGAATGCTGTTTTTACAGCTGTTTTTATAGTTGGGTACATTGGTGTTATTAGAGGTAGTATTAGTATTAATAATGTTAGGAGGAGTATAGAGTTTGTTAGTAGGGTCATTGTACTTTTACTTGGAATTGCACCAAGGTGGGTGGTCCCTAAAACCAATGGATTACTTCTGTCCTTTAAAAGTAAGGGAGCTGAGGGGTTAATCTCAGATGTAGGAATTAGCAGTTCTTATTGTGGATCACCTCCCTCGGTTAATAAGGAGATTTTAACTCCTGTCTTTAGAGCCACAGTCTAATGTTTTTTGAAACTATATTAACAATAAAAGTTTCCTCAAATTAGTTCTGGTTTTATTATTAGTAGAATTATAGGTAGAATGTGTAGTGTTATGAGGAGATGTTCTCGTGTATGGGTTGGGGGGATTATTTTTATGTATGATGGGGTTTCTCCTCATTGTGTTATAATTAGTATATATAAGGTATAAGTGGCGGTAATTAGTGTTCCTAGTCCTGTTATTAGGATGGTGATGTTTGATCAGTTGAATAGAGAGGTAATGATTGTTAACTCTCCTATTAGGTTAATAGTTGGTGGTAGGGCTATGTTAGTTAGGCTTGCTAGAAGTCATCATAGTCCTATTAAGGGTAATAATAATTGTATATTTTGAGTGAGGAGTAATATTCGGCTGTGGGTTCGCTCATAGTTAGTGTTGGCTAGGCAAAAGAGTATGGATGATGTTAGGCCATGGGCGATTATAAGTGTAATAGCGCCAGTATAAGATCACTGGGTTTGTGTTAATGTTGCAGCAATTACTAAGCCTATATGGCTTACAGATGAATAAGCAATTAATGATTTTAGGTCTGTTTGGCGTAGGCAGATTGAGCTAGTTATAATTACTCCTCATAAGGCTATTGCTATGAATGGGTATGATAGTGTTTTTGATAGTGGATTTAGTGTTATTATAATGCGAATAATGCCGTATCCTCCTAGTTTTAGTAGTACTGCTGCTAGGATTATTGATCCTGCAATTGGGGCTTCTACATGTGCTTTTGGTAGTCATAAGTGTAATCCGTATAAAGGTATTTTAACCATAAAGGCAATTAATAGTGCAAATCATCATATTGAATGGGCTCATGAGGTTGTTATTGTTGGCTGATTAAGTTGTATTATGTAGGTAGATAGGGTGCCGTTTTGGGTTTGCATATATGATAGGGCTACTAGCAGGGGTAGAGAACCTATAAGAGTATAAAATAGGAAGTAGGTTCCAGCATTTAATCGTTCTATTTGGTTACCTCAGCGTGTAATGATTACTAGTGTTGGGATTAGTGTAGTTTCGAATGCGATGAAGAATATAATTAGTTCTGTGGTTGAGAAGGCTAAAATTAGTGAGATTTGTAAAAAAATGATAGTGGTTATAAAGATTCGTTTTCGTGAAACTGGTTCTGAGATTAGGTGGTTTTGGCTAGCTAGGATTATCAAGGGGGTAAGTCAACATGATAGAATAAGTAGGGGGGTTGAAATTCGATCTACTCCTAGGTAGTGGTTGGAGAAGATTATTAGTTCTATGGATGGTTTGGATAATTGTAGGCTTATGAGAGTAATTCCGAAGCTGTGAATTAAAGTAGTTGGTCATAGTTGTTTTGGTTTGCAAAATGTGATTGTTGGTAGTAGTAGAATTGTTGGGATAATAATTTTTAACATTGTAGTAGATTTAGGTTTTGTAGGTAGTTTGATCCGTGAGTTCGTGAGGATGCTACTAGTAGTGATAAGCCTATGCCAGCTTCGCAGGCTGAGAAGGATAGTGTTAGTATTGGGGTAATTATAAATGAGGAGACTTGGAGTTGGATGGGTCATACTGATAGGGAGATAAACAGGGACAGTATTATACCCTCAAGGCATAGTAGGGTTAATACTAGGTGGGTTCGGTGTAGTGAAAGGCCTACAATGCTAATAATGAAGGCGGAATAACAGCTAAAATGTATAGGGGTCATTTAATAGCCGTGAGGTTTAATCACGATTGACTAAGTCGAAATTAGTAGTCTTTTATTGGACTAGCTATTTATTCTGCTCACTCTAGGCCTCCTTGACGTCATTCGTAAGCGAAGCCTAGTCCTAGTATAAATAAGATGATGAAAGCTCATGTGAAGGAGTGGAGTGGATGTTTGAGTTGAATGGCTCATGGTAGCGGGAGTAGTAGTGCGATTTCTAAGTCAAATAGCAGGAATAGAATCGCTACTAAGAAAGAATCGGATGGAGAATGGTAGACGAGCAGATTTTAGTGGGTCAAATCCGCATTCATATGGGGCTAGTTTTTCATTATTTGGTTTAATTAATGAGGTTCAGTAATTTAGTGCTATTGAGATTATGGAAATAGTTAAGGAGATGGCTACAATTGAAACTATCACATTCATTACTTTTCTTTAGGGCTAGAGCTAAAACTTAGTGATTGGAAGTCACTTGTACTATTATACTAGAAAAGTATGAGCCTCATCAGTAGATTGATACATATAGGAATAGTCATACAACATCCACGAAGTGTCAATATCAAGCAGCTGCTTCAAATCCAAAATGGTGGGTGGAGGTGAAATGGTACTTAATTTGTCGTAATAGGCATACGGTTAAGAATGTTGAGCCAATAATAACATGTAATCCGTGGAATCCTGTAGCAACAAAGAATGTAGAGCCATACACACTGTCGGCGATTGTAAATGGGGCTTCGTAGTACTCCATGGCTTGTAGTATTGTAAAGTATAAGCCAAGTAAGACAGTAAGGCTGAGGGCTTGGATGGTTTGATTTCGGTTGGTTTCTATTAGACTATGGTGGGCTCAGGTGATTGTCACGCCTGAAGCTAATAGGACTGCTGTATTTAGTAGTGGTACTTCAAACGGGTTTAGTGGGGTGATTCCTGTTGGGGGTCAACATCCTCCTAGTTCCGGTGTTGGAGCTAAGCTTGAGTGGTAGAAGGCTCAGAAGAACCCTATAAAGAAGAATACTTCTGATGTAATGAATAGGATTATGCCATATCGTAAGCCTTTTTGTACTGGAGGGGTATGGTGTCCTTGGAAGGTTCCTTCCCGTACGATATCTCGTCATCATTGGAATATTGTGAGTAGTATAATTGATACACCCAAGGTTATTAGTAGTATTGAATTGTGATGGAATCATATTGCAAGTCCTGAGGTTATTAGTAATGTTGCTGCTGCACCTGTTAGTGGTCATGGGCTTGGGTCTACTATGTGGTAAGCATGTGTTTGGTGGGCCATTAGGTGTTTTCTTGTAAGTAAAGGCTTAGTAGTAAAACGAATACGTAAGCTTGGATCATGGCTACTGCTAACTCTAAGACTGTTAGTAGTAGGAGGATGGTTATAGTTAGAACAGATAGGGTTGTTATTGTTTTTAGTAAAGCTAGTAGTGCGATAGAGATTAGTTGAATTAATAAGTGGCCGGCTGTTAAATTGGCTGTAAGTCGGACACCTAAGGCTAATGGTCGAATGAAGAGGCTAATTGTCTCGATTATAATAAGGATGGGGGTTAGTGGAGTTGGAGTCCCTTCTGGTAGTAAGTGTCCTAGTGATGTTGTTAATTGGTTTCGAAAGCCTGTAAGTACTGTGGCTATTCATATTGGAATAGCTAATCCTATGTTCATAGAGAGTTGGGTGGTGGGGGTAAATGTGTATGGTAGTAGTCCTAGTAGGTTGATTGTCAGGAGTAAAACTATTAAGGGTGTTAGGATGATGGATCATTTATGTCCTGTTTTATTCATTGGTAGTATTAAATGTTTTGTAAATAAGTTAATTGCTCATAATTGTAAAGTTGAGAGGCGGTTGGTTAATCAGCGGTTGTTTTGTGTTGGAAATATGATTGATGGTGTAAGTAGAGCTAAAGTGATTAATGGGATTCCTAGGATTTGTGGGCTTATAAATTGGTTAAACAGTGTTAAGTTCATGGTCAGGTTCATGGTTTTGTGTTGATGGTTTTATTATTTTTGTTGTCTTGGTTAGGGGAGTTTGTTGGTAGATAAGATAAGATTTTTGGTTGAAGGATGATAGTGTATGTTAGTCATGTAGATGTGAGGACTAGGAATCACGGGTCTGGGTTTAGTTGTGGCATGTCACTAAGGAGAGTTGGAGGTTCTCTTTTTCTAACTTAAAAGGCTAGCGCTACCCTGTTTAGCTTCTTAGTGTGTAGATTATGATAGTATTAGTGAAGATCAACTTTCAAAGTGCTTTAGTGGCACAGATTCTACTACGATTGGTATAAAGCTGTGGTTAGCCCCACAGATTTCTGAACATTGTCCGTAGAATACTCCTGAGCGTGTAGTGATGAAGGTTGATTGGTTTAGTCGTCCCGGAACTGCATCTGCTTTTACACCTAGTGATGGGATTGCTCATGAGTGTAGAACGTCTTCAGCCGAAATTAATATTCGGATTGGAGATTCTACTGGTATTACCATGCGATGGTCTACTTCTAGTAGTCGTAAGTGCCCGTTTGGGAGATCTTGAATTGGAGTCATGTAAGAATTAAATTCAAGGTTTTCGTAATCAGTATATTCATATGTCCAGTATCATTGATGTCCTATGGCTTTAATGGTTAGATGTGGGTTGTTAATTTCATCTATTAGGTAGAGGACTCGTAGGGATGGTAGTGCAATAGTGATTAGGACAATAGCTGGTAGGATGGTTCAAATTATTTCTACTTCTTGGGCATTTATGGTGTTGGTGTATGTTAGTTTGGTTGTTATTATTAATGTGATGATGTAGAGTACAAGAGTGCTAATTAAAAATACGATTATTAGGGTGTGATCATGAAAATGGAGTAATTCTTCTATAATAGGTGATATTGCATCTTGAAACCCTAGTTGAAACGGATGTGCCACTAAGTCGTAAAGGGTTTAAACCTATAATTTAACCTTGACAAGGTTAGGTAATGTGTTTTACTAACGTCTTAAGAAGGAAACATAAAGGTTATGTGATTGGCTTGAAACTAATTTAAGGGGGTTCGATTCCCTCCTTTCTTGGGTTTGTACGTGGGCTGGTTCTTCGTAGGTGTGGTATGGGGGTGGACAACCGTGCAGTCATTCTACATTGGTAGATGTGAGCTCGATTGTTATTACTTTTCGTTTTGAAGATAATGCTTCTCAGATAATGAATATTATTATGGTTACTGCTATTAGGGAAATTAAAGATCCGATTGATGAAATAGAATTTCATAGGGTATATGCATCTGGGTAGTCGGAGTAGCGTCGTGGTATTCCGGCTAGGCCTAGGAAATGTTGGGGAAAAAATGTTATATTGACTCCTGTAAATATTACTACGAAATGGGCTTTTGCTCAAGTTTGGTGTAATGAGTATCCAGTAAAAAGGGGGAATCAATGGGTGAATCCTGCTATAATGGCGAATACAGCTCCCATAGAGAGTACGTAGTGGAAGTGTGCTACTACATAGTAGGTATCATGTAGTACAATGTCTAAGGATGAATTAGCTAGTACAATGCCTGTGAGGCCTCCAATAGTAAATAAGAAGATAAAGCCGAGTGCTCATAATATAGGAGCATCTCACTTAATCATTCCTCCATGTAGAGTAGCTAGTCAGCTGAATACTTTTACTCCTGTTGGGATGGCAATGATTATTGTTGCTGATGTAAAGTAGGCTCGGGTGTCTACATCTATTCCTACAGTAAATATATGATGGGCTCATACAATAAAGCCAAGGAATCCGATGGATATTATTGCTCAAACTATTCCTATGTACCCAAATGGTTCTTTTTTGCCGGCGTAATAGGTAACGACATGGGAAATTATGCCAAATCCGGGTAAGATTAAGATGTATACCTCAGGATGGCCAAAGAATCAGAATAGGTGTTGGTATAAGATTGGGTCTCCTCCTCCAGAAGGATCAAAGAAAGTTGTATTTAGGTTTCGGTCTGTAAGTAGTATAGTAATACCTGCAGCAAGTACTGGTAGTGAAAGTAGTAATAGGACGGCTGTGATAAGTACTGATCATACAAATAGGGGTGTTTGGTATTGTGATATGGCTGGGGGTTTTATATTAATTGCTGTAGTAATAAAATTGATAGCACCTAGAATTGATGATACACCTGCCAGGTGCAGGGAAAAAATAGTTAGGTCTACGGAGGCACCGGCGTGGGCTAAGTTTCCAGCTAGGGGGGGGTATACAGTTCAGCCTGTGCCTGCGCCTGCTTCAATTCCTGATGAGGCTAGCAGTAGCAGTAGGGATGGTGGTAGAAGTCAAAAACTTATGTTATTTATACGTGGAAATGCTATATCTGGTGCGCCAATTATTAATGGTACAAGTCAGTTTCCGAAGCCGCCGATTATGATTGGTATAACTATGAAGAAAATTATAACAAAGGCGTGAGCTGTAACAATAACGTTGTAAATCTGGTCATCCCCTAAGAGAGCTCCAGGTTGGCTTAATTCTGCACGGATTAACAGGCTTAGTGCTGTACCTACTATTCCTGCTCAGGCCCCAAAAATCAAGTACAAGGTGCCAATATCTTTATGGTTAGTGGAAAAAAATCAGCGGGTTAAAAACACAGGTAAGATGGCTGAATGTAGAAGCGTTAGGCTGTAGACCTTTTTATAGAGGTTTAATTCCTCTTCTTATCAAACCTCGTGGTGAAGTTCACGCCAAATTGCAAATTTGGAGATATACTTTTATTGGTGTCGGGGTTTTCCCGCTTTTTTATAGAGCGGGAAAGGTAGGCAAAAGCCCGCTGGATTGGGTGTTTAGCTGTTAACTAAATTGTTATGGGATCGAGGCCCATTTGTCTAGTTAAGGCCTTAGCTTAATTAAAGTGTTTGAGTTGCATTCATGAAATATAAGGTAGAGTCTTATAGGTCTTAACAGAAACTAAGAGGTTTATATGTCTCTTGTTTGAGGCTTTGAAGGCCTCCGGTTTTGCGAGCTTAATCCTAAGTTTCTAGGTAATGGTTAGTAGGGTGGGTGTGATTGGAAGTAGGGTAATAGATAGAGTGGCTATTGGGGCAAGATAGTGTTTTTGGTTGGTTTTATGTCGTCATTGTTGTAAGTAATTAGTGGAGTTTGGGGGTAATGTAATAGTTGTATAATAAGAGATTCGTAAGTAGAAGAATAGGCTGAGTATGGATAGAAGGGCTATTATAGTGGCAATAATAGGTATGTCTTGTTTAGTTAATTCTTGAATAATTAGTCATTTTGGTGTGAATCCTGTGAGGGGTGGTAGTCCAGCTAGTGATATAAGGGTTAATATTATCATGGCATTTAGTGCTGGGAGTTTTGTTGATGATGTTATTATTACGGAGATTTTATTTGTTTCTAGAAGTTTAATTATTAAGAACATTGTGGAGGTTATGATGGTGTATGTGTAGAACGTGAGTAGTATAAGTTTGGGGGATAGAGTAATGATTGTAGCTATCCACCCTAGGTGGGCAATGGAGGAGAATGCTATAATTTTTCGTAGTTGGGTTTGATTAAGTCCGTTTCATCCGCCGACAAGGGCAGATGTTAGTCCTAGGGTTAGTATTAATGGTGTGTTTATGGATTGGGCAGTTATTATTAGTAGAGATAGTGGTGCTAGTTTTTGTCAGGTTGTTAAGATTAGGGCTGTTGTTATGGTAGTTCCTTGAAGTACTTCTGGTAGTCAAAAGTGGAATGGGGCTAGTCCCAGCTTGATGGCTAGGGCTGCGGTGAGAATTGTACATGAGATATTGTTGGATATTTGTGTAATTCCTCATTGACCTGATGTTCAAGCATTAATAATGCTGGAGAATAGGATTAATGTTGAGGCGCTTGCTTGTGTTAGGAAGTATTTAATGGTGGCTTCGATTGCTCGGGGGTGGTGTTGTTTGGCGATTAGTGGGATAATGGCTAGGGTGCTGGTTTCTAGGCCTGTTCAGGCTATAATTCAGTGGTTACTAGAAATTGTTAGTAGCGGTCCTATAATTAGGCTTGTGATGATGATTGTGGTTGCATATGGGTTCATTAGGTAGTATAGGAAGGATTTTAACCAACATTTTCGGGGTATGGGCCCAAGAGCTTGATTAGCTGACTTTACTAGAATATAGTATAGTGGGAGTATGGGGAGTTTTGATCTCTCTGGTATAGGTTCAATTCCTATTGTTCTAAGGAGACGAGGGGATTTTAACCTCTATTATTCACCTTATCAAGGTAATCCTTTAGTTCAGGCACGTATCCTATGGTATTGGGGGTAATCCTGATAAAGCAATTGGCATTGATATGTGTCAGATGCACAGTGTTAAAGTGATTGGGAGGAAGTTCTTTCATAGGAGGTGTATTAACTGGTCGTATCGGAATCGTGGGTAGGAGGCTCGGATTCATAGGAATCCTGCTGATAGTAGTACTACTTTTGATATTAATGATAGGGAGAATAGTTCTGGGGTATTGTTGGTGTGGGCTGGGTTTAGGAATAGAATAGAGGTTAAAGTGTTTATTATTAGGATGTTTGAGTATTCTGAGAGGAAAAATAAGGTGAAAGGGCCGGCAGCGTATTCAACATTAAATCCTGATACTAGTTCGGATTCTCCTTCGGCTAAGTCAAATGGTGCTCGGTTGGTTTCAGCTAGTGTGGAGATGTATCATATTATTATGAGTGGTCAGGAGGAGAATGCTAGGTAGATTGGTTCTTGTGTTGTTATGAATGTTTGTATGTTGAAGCCACCTGAGAATAGGGTTAGGGAGAGTAGGATAACTCCCAGGGTCACTTCGTATGAGATAGTTTGGGCTACTGCCCGTAGGGCTCCTATTAGGGCGTATTTTGAGTTTGAAGCTCAACCTGATCATAGGATTGAGTAGACTATGAAGCTAGATATAGAGGTTAGGAATAGGATGCCTAGGTTAAGGTCGGCTAGTGGGAATGGAATTGGAAGGGGAAGTCAAATTGATAGGGCTAATAGTAGGGCTAGGATTGGGGATACAGTGAATAGTATGATTGATGAGTTTAACGGGTAGATTGGTTCTTTGATAAATAGTTTTATTCCATCTGCTGCTGGCTGTAATAGCCCGTATGGTCCTACGATGTTTGGGCCTTTTCGAAGTTGTATGTAGCCTAATATTTTTCGTTCAGTTAGGGTGAAAAAGGCTACGGCAATTAAGATTGGGGCTATGTATATTAGTGGAGTTAAAAAGTTAGGTAATAGTATTTTCATAATTGGGGAGGGGAGTTGAACCCCTGGGTAAAGGGTTTAGGCCTTTTGCATTTATACCTGGCTCTGCCACCCCAATTTAGCCCTATTTTTGGGCTTATGATTTTTGTTTATTATTAGTTAAGTTGTTTTCACTAATGTAAAGGTAAGGCTTGTTTTTAATATTGGCCTTGTCTTGTTCTGTCCTTTCGTACTGGAAAAGACTCAAGTTTATAGATAGAAACCGACCTGGATTGCTCCGGTCTGAACTCAGATCACGTAGGACTATTAATCGTTGAACAAACGAACCCTTGATAGCGGATGCACCATCAGGATGTCCTGATCCAACATCGAGGTCGTAAACCTCATCGTTGATAGGGACTCTAGGATGAGATTGCGCTGTTATCCCTGGGGTAGCTTAGTTCGTTGATCAAATATATTGGATCGTTTTGCCAGGAGCACTTTGAGTTGTAACTCTAGGTTTTGAATAGTTTTTCGGAGGTTTTTTTTTACTCCGAGGTCGCCCCAACCAAAAGTAAAGATCAATGCTATCTTGGTATAGTGCCTGTTAGGTGGGTGTTAGTGATAGTTGATTTTATATTTGAAGTTCCACAGGGTCTTCTCGTCTTATAATGTTATTCTCGCTTTTGCACGGGAAGATCAATTTCACTGATTATTTGTAAGAGACAGGTGGAGCCTCGTTTGGCCATTCATTCTAGTCTTTATTTAAAAGACAAGTTATTACGCTACCTTTGCACGGTTAGAATACCGCGGCCGTTTAACAGTGTCACTGGGCAGGCATTACCCCTAATACTTGTATTATTGCTAGGGGCTATGTTTTTGGTAAACAGTCGGGCTCGCTTGTTTGCCTAGTTCCTTTTACAAGTTTTAATCTTTCTTATATGCGCTCCTGTGTCGGGTTAACAGTTTGGTTTATAGGGTGTTTTAAGTGTTATTAATTTTATAATATATATGTTAATAATCAGTAGTTTGTCTATTATGATTTAAGCTAGCGCGTTAGAGAAGTTTTGTTCTTCTTGTTACTCATTTTAGCATTAGTACTTCTATTTGGGTAGAATAGCTCAGTGTTGTTTGGGGAAAAGATTTGATGTTGCTATTTGTGATTGGTAGAGCTTTGACGCTTTCTTTGGTGATGGCTGCTCTAAAGCCTACGGTGATGTGTTTTGGTGTTTTGTCCTCCATTTTAGGTTGTGTCCTTTTTCAATCAGGCTGTACCCTAATTGAATATGTCTTAAACTTCTCTTTTTACTTTGGAGTGTTTTGTAGGAGGTTTAAGTTTGAACTTATATTCTTTTATTGAGCAACCAGCTATCGCCAAGTTCGTTAGGCTTTTTACCTCTACTTATAGGTCTCTCCACTCTTTTGCCACAGAGACGGATTTTACCCGATAGGGCTGCCTTTAAGTAGCTCACTTGGTTTCGGGGTTTCAGACTTCAGATCTCTTTGCTTGTGGATGCTTGCTAAATCATAATGCAAAAGGTACAAGGGCTAAGCTTTGCTTTTTTGGGCTTAATTAGTATTTCATTGTTTTTCATCTTTCCCTTGCGGTACTTTTTCTATTGCTCCAACATATCTTTTCTATCTCCTATACTAGGATGGTGAAGAATGTTTTGGTTTGTTTTAGTGGGATAATTTTGTTTTGTTGTATTTTTGTTTGTTGAGTGGGCTAGATTGGTTGCTCAAAATAGTCGTTTTAACGGACGTCTCTCGGGTGTAAGCTGAGTGCTTTGTGGGTTAAGCTATATTTTGGGTGTTCCAAGTACACTTTCCAGTATACTTACCTTGTTACGACTTGCCTCATCTGTTTTAATTATTGTGGTTTATTTATTAGTAGTGGTTATTTGAGGAGGGTGACGGGCGGTGTGTACGTACCTTAGGGCCGGCTTAAATTAGGTATTCTGATCCCTATTTACTGCTAAATCCTGCTTGTAGAACTTGTTTCATAGTTCTTTCCGTGAAATAATTTCTAGTTTAGAAAATGTAGCCCATTTCTTCCATCTCAGTAAGCTACACCTTGACCTGACTTATTAGTTGTTGTACTATTTTGCTTACTTTTGTATCCTTCACAGGGTAGGCTGGGGACGGCGGTATATAGGCGGTATTGGCAAGAGATGGTGAGGTGGATCGTGGATTATCGATTATAGAACAGGCTCCTCTAGGGGGTTTAAGGTACCGTCAAGTCCTTAGAGTTTTAAGCGTTTTGCTCGTAGTTCTCTGGCGGATATTTTTGTATAATAAATATCTGGGTTTATGGCTAAGCATAGTGGGGTATCTAATCCCAGTTTGTGTCTTAGCGATCGTGAGTTCAAATAGTTCTGTTATATTAAGGTTATTTTCATATTGAGGTAGTCGTGTACTTTAACGTATAACAGTTAAGTCTAGGGTTCTCCTTAATTTTTTAGATAGTTAGTTTTAGTCACATTTTACGCCGATTTTTTGTTAGTTTGGGCTTCTTGTATAACCGCGGCGGCTGGCACAAGATTGACCAGCCCTCTTTACTATGAATTAAGTCAAGCTTACGCTTATTGCTTAATTTTTATCACTGCTGAGGTGCCCTTGGGGGTGTGGCAGAGAAGCTAGATGTTTTGGGCTATCGTGGTGTGCCTGATATCAACTCCTTTTGTCTGGTGGGGACTGTTAGGGTGTTTTCACTGGTATGCTGATACTTGCATGTGTAAGTTTAGTAAAAAGTAACAATAAGATTAGGACCAAATCTTTGTGTTTTTGGGGTGAGTGGCTGCCCATCTTAGCAGCTTCAATGCCACGCTTTGCAATAAGCTACAATAAC